CGCGTTTTTGATAAACGTAGAACTAATAGTGAAAGCGGGGGATCGAGTAGACAAACCCACGAGAAGAGCAATGATTTAACTCTAGGAGAAAGGTCTAATGATCTTGATGCAACTCAAAACTACAGGCATTTGTGGGTTCAATGCGAAAATTGTTATGGATTAAATTATAAGAGATTTTTGAAATCAAAAATGAATATTTGTGAACAATGTGGATACCATTTGAAAATGAGTAGTTCAGAAAGAATCGAAGTTTCGATCGACCCCGGTACTTGGGATCCTATGGATGAAGACATGGTCTCTCTGGATCCCATTGGATTTCATTCGGAGGAGGAGCCTTATAAAGATCGTATTGATTCTTATCAACGAAAGACAGGATTAACTGAGGCTGTTCAAACAGGCATAGGTCAACTAAATGGTGTTTCCGTAGCACTCGGGGTTATGGATTTTCAGTTTATGGGGGGTAGTATGGGATCCGTAGTCGGCGAGAAAATCACCCGTTTGATTGAGTACGCTACCAATCGATTTCTACCACTTATTATAGTGTGCGCTTCGGGGGGGGCACGCATGCAAGAAGGAAGTTTGAGCTTGATGCAAATGGCTAAAATATCGTCTGCCTTATATGATTATCAATCAAATAAAAAGTTATTTTATGTCTCAATCCTTACATCTCCTACTACTGGTGGGGTAACAGCCAGTTTTGGGATGTTGGGAGATATCATTATTGCCGAACCCAACTCCTACATTGCATTTGCGGGTAAAAGAGTAATTGAACAAACATTGAATAAAACAGTACCCGAGGGTTCACAAGTGGCTGAATATTTATTCCAGAAGGGCTTATTCGATCTACTCGTACCGCGTAATCTTTTAAAAAGCGTTCTGAGTGAGTTATTTAAACTGCACGCCTTCTTTCCTTTGAATTCCAATTCCATCAAGTAGGGCGCACTAAGTTCAATTATTTTATTTGTAGCAAACAAGTAGTTAACTTCTCGGAATCAAAGTAAATAAGAATGGAGTTTTCTTTAGTGACTTAAGATCGAATTGTAGAAAGAATCAAAAGTTGCGGATAACTCTTTTTTTACCTGGATTCCCAATTCTTAAATTAAAATTAAGAAGTCTCTATCAACAAGATAAAAGCGCGAGTTCTTCCTTTCGTGAAATTAGACAAACAAGACGAATTTTGTCTTACGTATATAATCAAATCAAATATAGAAAAGATAGATATATAATTTTCTATCTCTCTCCATTTCCCGAAAATCCCATTTTCACTAAAAATCCCGATTGTGTCGCATTTTCACAAATCTGTCGATAATTTGTATTAAATCTTTCTTTAGTAAATTCGAAGACAAAACACAAAGAAATAAAGAAAAATAATCAAGTTGATTATCATACGGATCTTTCATGTAGAAAGATGAATAAGTCCATTTATTTAGTTCTACATTCCTTGGATTTCTTCTATATACTCACTTAGATATATATATCTATATATAGAGATACTTATATCTCTAATAAAATAAGAATTTTCAAATTGAATTAATTTCTAATAACTACGAATTCATAATAATCACAATTCTGAATTATAATTAGTATAAATATAAAATATTCAAAAAAAATACTAACAGGTACAATATAGTAAATCGAGGTACCATTTTATGACAACTTTCAATCTTCCTTCTATTTTTGTGCCTTTAGTGGGCCTAGTATTTCCGGCAATTGCAATGGCTTCTTTATTTCTTCATGTTCAAAAAAATAAAATTGTTTAGATCGGAGAGGACGCAACCTCAGCCTTTTTTTTTGAAACTGTAACATAACACGGATGTTTATTTCGGGAAATAGAGTATAACATGTGATTTCCGCCGAACAGAAGGGAAAAGGTTCTTATGCCCGCAGAAAATGATCTATGGATAAATGAATCCTAGCTAGTTTCAAATAGATCAGCATCGCTGGATGCCTAAAATGTAAAGTTGGTGGATCCATATGTATATTGGGATCCTATGAAGGGTATGTTATTATTTTAGATCTAACCAATTTGATGAATGACTCCTAAAGCTTCACATCAAACTAGTGCTAGTTCACATCAAACTAGTGCTAGTTGATGAGAGTTCCTTCGGAAACAAAAAAGGAAGGGCAAAATGGGGTATTCTCTCAATTCCAATAAAATACAATCGGATCAAGTATGAGTTGGCAATCAGAACATATATGGATAGAACTTATAACAGGGTCTCGAAAACTAAGTAATTTTTGCTGGGCCCTTATCGTTTTTTTAGGTTCATTGGGATTCTTATTGGCTGGAACTTCCAGTTATCTTGGTAGAAATTTGATATCTTTTGTTCCGTCTCAGCCAATTATTTTTTTTCCACAAGGAATTGTGATGTCTTTCTACGGGGTCGCGGGTCTATTTATTAGTTCCTATTTGTGGTGCACAATTTTTTGGAATGTAGGTAGTGGGTATGATCGATTCGATAGAAAGGAGGGAATAGTGTGTATTTTTCGTTGGGGATTTCCTGGAAAAAACCGTCGCATATTCCTCCGATTCCTTATAAAGGATATTCAATCCGTTCGAATAGAAGTTAAAGAGGGTATTTATGCTCGTCGTGTCCTTTATATGGACATCCGAGGTCGGGGGGTTATTCCGTTGACTCGTACTGATGAGAATTTGACTCCACGAGAAATTGAAGAAAAAGCCGCGCAATTGGCCTATTTCTTGCGCGTACCTATTGAAGTCTTTTGATTTTGAGAAAAGGAACTGGGCTGAAGAACGAATGTTTTCTCAGCAGGAGGGAAATCCTGTTTTTTCTATAACATAACTTAACTGAAGTTTCGTCAGAACGTTCGGTCGAGCCAAAGCCGGCGTATATGGAACAACCATAAAACAAAACTCTTTTTTTTTATGTGTATCCAAATCCATTCCAAATCTATGCAACTCAATTGAAACAAGTAAGAAATTGAACTAATAGCTAATAGATTCAATTCATCTCATATATCAAACGATTTCGAAAGAAAGAAATTTTTCTTTTTTGAAGTTCTTGTTGGAAGTGATACTTTAGATCCAGATATATCATATTTTGGAAATTCTTTCTTTTTTGTCAATCGATCTCTTTTTATCCTTTCGTTTGTGTTCTTTACTAACCAATAATGGGTTTTCTTAGTAATGATAACTGGCCCATTTCTGTCTTCTTTGTTTTGCCGCTCATTTTTTTGATCATCACACTATCTTTCTCTCAATTATTCTATTCTTGGCTATGGTGAATCGTTGGAATTTTTGTATTATTGGATATTTTGATAGAAAAGGAGTTCCTTCGTCTCAAAATATTAATAATATTCATTCCTTAAAGTACTTCTTTCGGTCATTCATCGCAAGGAGACACTTGTTTGGAATTTGATGAATCGAGATATCTGGAAACAATATTTTTGATTATTTCTTCATTCGAAATTCGAGGTGGAGTCTATTTCGGTATTCTTTCTAGATTCAAAGAAAATCACAAATAAAATAGATTCATAGGTTTGATACCTTATCTAGAACTCATATTTGAAAGAAATTTTCGATCACATAGAGTCGACAAATGAAGTGTGTTAATTAAAAATTTCCAGGTGAAAAATGGCAAAAAAGAAAGCATTCACTCCTCTTTTCTATCTTACATCTATAGTATTTTTGCCCTGGTGGATTTCTCTCTCATTTACGAAAAGTATGGAATCTTGGGTTACTAATTGGTCAAATACTGGTCAATCCGAAATTTTTTTGAATGATATTCAAGAAAAAAGTATTCTAGAAAAGTTCATAGAATTAGAGGAAATCCTCTTCTTGGAAGAAATGATCAAGGAATACTCGGAGACACATCCACAAAAGCTTTCTATAGGAATCCACAAAGAAACGATCCAATTAGTCAAGATACACAATGAGGATCGTATCCATACGATTTTGCACTTCTCGGCAAATATAATCTCTTTTGTTATTCTAAGCGGTTATTCTCTTTTAGGTAATGAAGAACTTGCTATTCTTAACTCGTGGGCTCAGGAATTCCTATATAACTTAAGTGATACAGTAAAAGCTTTTTCGATTCTTTTATTAACCGATTTATGTATCGGATTTCATTCACCCCACGGTTGGGAACTAATGATTGGTTCTGTCTACAAAGATTTTGGATTTGTTCATAATGATCAAATTATATCTGGTCTTGTTTCCACTTTTCCAGTTATTCTCGATACTATTTTGAAATATTGGATTTTCCGTTATTTAAATCGTATATCTCCGTCACTTGTAGTTATTTATCATTCAATGAATGATTGATAAATGATCCACCGATATTCATTTAATCAATTAGAATGGTTCTTGCTTTGTAGTTATACATAAGCATTAAAAACTTTTGATTCGGGGGATTTTCATCCTATAGTATTCCAGTAAAATGATTCCAGTAAATAGCAGAATCGTGGATAGGGAACTATACCGGCGACCTACCCAATTTATTGTATAAATTTTTCGGATCAATGATTAGACCATGCAAACTAGAAATACTTTTTCTTGGATAAAGGAACAGATTACTCGATCTATTTCCGTATCGCTCATTATATATATAATAACTCGGACATCCATTTCAAGTGCATATCCCATTTTTGCGCAGCAGAGTTATGAAAATCCACGAGAAGCGACTGGGCGTATTGTATGTGCTAATTGTCATTTAGCTAATAAACCCGTGGATATTGAGGTTCCACAAGCGGTACTTCCTGATACTGTATTTGAAGCAGTTGTGCGAATTCCTTATGATAAGCAAGTGAAACAAGTTCTTGCTAACGGTAAGAGAGGGGGTTTGAATGTGGGGGCTGTTCTTATTTTACCAGAGGGGTTTGAATTAGCTCCTTCCGATCGTATTTCTCCCGAGATTAAAGAAAAGATAGGCAATTTGTCTTTTCAGAGCTATCGCCCTAATAAAAAAAATATTCTTGTGATAGGGCCTGTCCCCGGTCAGAAATATAGTGAAATCACCTTTCCTATTCTTTCCCCCGAC